CCAAGAACCATATTCTTCTCCAACCTGAGTTTTACTCAGGTCTCGAATGAATTCAAGGAGATATTCGAAGAAATTTTGACCGTCAGTCGGAATAGTTTGTGGCTTTCGAACAGCTAGAGTAGCTGAACCTAATAAGATAGCAATTACAACCCAAGAAGTAATAAGTACTTGGGCATGGACTTGTAAACCCCCTATTTGCCAATAGAAATGTTGGCCTACTTCCACACCCGATATATCGTAGTATAACCCTTTTAGGGTGTTGATGGAACATGATAGAACATCCATATTGCCCCCTGACAGAATATAGAACTTTATTAAGGGAATTATTTTGATTCTACCGTCTCTTTCTCGATTTGCTTATTTGAATCGTAGTGAATACCAATTACTCATAATAAGATCTCTTTATATCTATCTCTTAACATTCAAGAATAGCAACGGATTCCATCCATTGATGAGGTTTCCGAAATCGAAGATATTCAAATCAAAGATTTCTTATATAGCTAAAATGACCCTCACAAATAGCAAATACTAATTTGTTAAGAACTAATCGAATTGAAGCTATAGCGTCATCATTCACCGGAATCGAAATATCCGCAAGGTCAGGGTCGCAATTTGTATCGATAAAAGAAATAGTTGGAATTCCCAAAGCAATACATTCTCGATGGGCCGTATATTCTTCTTGCTGATCAATGATGATTACAATATCGGGCAACCCCATCATATATTTAATCCCACCCAGATATGTTTGCAAATGAGATAATTGTCTCTTCAACATAGCTGCATCTCTTTTAGGAAGACGATTAAGTTTCCCTGTCCTTTGTTCCGTTATCAAGTCCCTGAACTTATGAAGTCTCTTTTCTGTAGTGGACCAATTCGTTAACATACCACCAAGCCATTTTTTATTAACATAATGACACCGAGCCCTTATTGCAGCCCATGCTACTGAATCGGCTACTTTATTTTTGGTACCAACAATTAAGAATTGTTTTCCTCTACTTGCTGCATCAAAAACCAAATCACAAGCTTCTGATAAAAAACGAGCAGTTCTAGTAAGATTTGTAATATGAATACCTTTGCGCTTTCCAGAAAGATAAGGTGCCATTCTAGGATTCCATTTCCTATTACTATGACCAAAATGAACTCCTGCTTCCATCATCTCTTCTAGATGGATGTTCCAATATCTTCTTGTCATTTCTCCTCACATTATTCTCTTTTTAAAAAAAGAGGAGTTACACGGAAATTAATAATTGTTCCGAGGGAACCTTCTATACCTTCCGATGGAACCTTCTACCGAAAAAGGGCTGTTGGTTCTAAGAATCTTTCAATCTTATTATGAATGAGATGATTGTTCTGATATGAGATATTATGATAATTCTTTCAAATAACAGAATTAAATCATCCTCTGTGGTAGAACGAAATATCTCATTTCCACCCCGAATAGATTTTTATTTTTAGTTTCCAAAAGAATGTTGTGTTGTTGCCTTCTTGAATGGCCCACTCCTTTGAATCCGGTCCCAACGGGTATCATCCGCCCTAAAACAACGTTCTCTTTCAGCCCTTTCAACCAATCAACACGACCTCGGAGAGAGGCTTTTGCTAAAACTCGAGCAGTTTCTTGAAAACTGGCTTCGGATATGAAACTTTGAGTATTCAAAGATGTTCTCGTTATTCCCAATAAGATAGCTCGATAACAGATCACTTCTTCCAAAGCACGCCCCGTTCGTTCCGCTCGTAACAATCCAATTAGTTCTCCGGGTGAAAAAATATGAGACATTCCATCTTCTGAAACTAACACTTTTGATGTTATTTGACGTACAATCATCTCTATATGTTTAGTATGAATCCGCACCCCCTGGGATCGATAAATTTTTTGGATCTTATTAGCCAAAGAAATACGACTTTGCACTATAGTTAGCTCAGAACCAATCAAGAATCCCCAAGGATTTCCAAGAATTCTTGTTATACGTTCGTTCCAACGCTCAACCCTCCTTTCTAGGTTAAAATCAATCGAACGCACTTCTAAGACGTGTTCAACTTTTGGAAGACCCTGCGTTATATCACCAGATTTCGATTTTTCATATATAAATGTAACTAATGTGTCTCCTTCGTAAAGGATTTCCCCATAATGGCCACGAACAGTTGCTCCGGGAGTGGCTAAATAAGGCTTAGCTGATCTTATTACTACAGAGTTAACTTGAACAATTAGAACTTGACCCGATTTGAAGTGTGGTCTGTTTTTGGCTATACATACATTTTCACAAATAAACTGCCCAAGACTAATGTTTGTGGATGTCTCTTCACAATAATTGTGATGGAGAAAATACCAATTCAAATGGAATGGATTCAAAATGATGTTACTGCATAGATCGGGATTATAAATTTTCCCATTTTCATCCATTAAAAAATATTTTAGTCCTTGAAAAGTCTGTTTTAAATTGTCAAGTTGCAAATACTTAGTTACCAAGGTCTGATTATGAGTTATGAAATAGTAAAATGAATC